TTCTATTTCTATATATTTGTTCAGTCAATCCTTATTATGTTATGATTCATACATAATTTGGATAAGAATTGTTATCCAGTTCCAATGTGTGATAAAAAAAAATGAATGTTCTTATGGAACTATTCTCATTTCGTTTGATTTTCAATTCAATGGTTGATATTGATCAAAATTCGAATTCATTGCATGCAATTGGATCTCAAATATTTATATTTATTGATATGTAAGGATTCAGACTAAGAAATAAGTTCGTTTGTATTCATGCTTGTATTAATGTGGGATAATGATAAATAAAAGAAACTAATAATTTACAAAGAGATTCATAAAAAATGGGTTAGGGGTGGGTCGAACTGGATATACATAATTTATTTAATGTCTATAAGTAAACCCTTCTGTATGTTTCAAAGAATTATTCTAGAATCGGGTTGAATATAAGATGTGAATTTTTGGTTTCCGTTATGGAACAAATCATGTATATGTGATATTAGATCTTTATTAGTTATATATGAACTATCCATATATCTTATTGACTTTCCTACCCCATCGCGATTTTAGATAGGAATTTTCAAATTACAATAGAAATACTTTTTCGTTTCGTATGGGTTCCGCCGAATGAATAAACAGATGAAATCAAGCATATAGAAGAAAAAGAGTGCATAATTGAAAGAATGGCTCGGAACAAATAAATAATATAATTAAATGGAAGAACTAGATCCGATGGATAGGAACTAAAAACGCGAGATCTAAATAGTTCTGCTCATTCAATAATCTCATTACTTAAAATTTGTAGTTCATAGTTATTTAGATTGGATGGATCTTAGTAATGGAATAATAAGCCATAATTCATTGGTTGCTTGTATCATTAACCATTTCTTTATTTTTATGCGAGGAGCTTACCATGAATCCACTGATTTCTGCTGCTTCCGTTATTGCTGCTGGATTGGCTGTAGGGCTGGCTTCTATTGGACCGGGAGTTGGACAAGGGACTGCTGCGGGCCAAGCCGTAGAAGGTATCGCGAGACAACCAGAAGCAGAGGGTAAAATACGAGGTACTTTATTGCTTAGTCTGGCTTTTATGGAAGCTTTAACAATTTATGGACTGGTCGTGGCATTAGCGCTTTTATTTGCAAATCCTTTTGTTTAATCCTCGAAATAAATGGGAAAGTCTTATTTTTATCTTTCTTATTTTATTATCTTAGATTTGCTTTGCCACTTTATTTTTTTTTTTCAAATTATATCAAGATTTGAATCCTAAAATAACTTTAACTTATTCGTTGAGATAATACAATACCCCGTGGGAAGGACTAATTTGAGGATCAGGAATTAGCGGATCCACTCGCTTTTTTCCTTCCCGTTCTCGGTCCAATGGAACCCCCTTTTTTAGTACGCCTTGCAATGAACGAGATATTTCGTAATTGATATGATACCTGACCTGGAACCTAATTCTAATTAAATTCATTTGATTTTTGGGGAGTTCAATTGAAATTAAATAGATTGAAAAATATGAAAAAAAAAGAAAATCAACAAAAGGTGAAGTAATACAAAAAGAACTCAATTTAGTCCTATCTATAAGAGGAGATCATATGAAAAATGTAACCGATTCTTTTGTTTCCTTGAGTCACTGGCCATCCGCCGGGAGTTTCGGATTTAATACCGATATTTTAGCAACAAATCCAATAAATCTAAGTGTAGTCCTTGGTGTATTGATTTTTTTTGGAAAGGGAGTGTGTGCGAGTTGTTTATTTCAAGAATAAGCTGGATCTAACCAGCTGCACTTTTTTCCTAGTTCCTTATTATAAAGAAAAAAAGTGCACGATCCCGCGAATTACTTCTGAATCAATTCAGAAATCATATGTACGAACCATAGCATTTCGTGATTCGTTGGTAAATACACTTTGATTCTCTATCAACCAATAATATGGGGCCTAAACATGGTTAAAGCTAAATTGTTTCAAGTCTGGGCGCAACGTTGGTGTTCTTTCTACCACTATCTATGTTAGTATGGCAAGAGTTTCAAAAAAAATCCTTGCATTTTATCCGATATAGAACACTCATACCGATAAAATGATTTGAACCTTTTACTGTTACTGGAAAAACGGGAATCCCCCACTTTTTTTATCCAATGCGGAATCGACGACCTATGTATAAAGTAAGCGGAATTTTTTGGATTTGAAAAAAAAAAAAGAAACAACTTTGCCGATAATTACAGCTTTTTTGTCCGGTCGGAAGAGTCCTCCGAATATTCTGGTCTTGGATCAATGATCCGTTTCAATATTTTGAAATCCGAACAGAAAAGAGAGGATAAGCTCATTATATAAATATAAATAAAAAAGTGATATGGGAATGCCCCATAAGTAAGTGAGCGTGAGAGCCAAATGAATCGAAAGATTCCTGTTTGGTTCGGGAAGAGGTCATGGAATTGTTAAAATTAATTGTAATGGGAAGATAATCTACTTTCATTAAGTGATTTATTAGATAATCGAAAACAGAGAATCTTGAGTAC